TGATTAACTGATGTTTCAAAATTCAATGTTGGTTCATTAGAACCATATAAACCGACACCCAGAACTCCCATTAAGAGAAAAATGGAACCCCCCGCCGTGTACAAAATAAATTTTGTGGCTGAGTAGAGACGTTTCTTTCCTCCCCACATGGATAGAAGTAGATAAACCGGAATTAATTCTAATTCCCACATGATGAAAAAAAGTAAAAGGTCCCGCGAAGAAAATGATCCTATTTGACCACTGTACATTGCTAACATCAAGAAATGGAATAATCGAGAATCTCGAGTAACAGGCCAGGCTGCTAAAGTAGCTAACGTAGTGATAAATCCTGTTAATAAAACGGGTCCTATTGACAGCCCATCTATTCCTAATTTCCAACGGAAATCAAAAAAATTGATCCATTTATAGTCCTCGACTAGTTGGACTAATGGATCGTCCAATTGGAAATGATAACAGAATGCATAGGTTGTTAGAAGAAGTTCTAACATGCATATACATATAGTATACCACCTAATTACCCTATTTCCTTTATGGGGAAGAAAGAAAATAAAGGAACCCGCAAATATTGGTAAAACTACAATTATTGTTAACCAAGGAAAGTTGTTCGTGGTAAAGACAAGATACACTTGGACCAAAAAAACCTGTGCCCAAAAATATATTATTTTTGGGCACAGGTTTTGGCGGTAAAAAAAAAAATGGACTCGAGTAAGAGTTTCTGTAACGTATTAATAAGCTATACCCATGCTGCGCGTTGTTTCATGCCATAAATAAACTCGAACACTCAAGAAATCTGTTGGGCAGGCGGATTCACATCTCTTACAACCGACACAATCCTCTGTTCTTGGAGCAGAAGCTATTTGTTTAGCTTTACATCCGTCCCAAGGTATCATTTCTAATACATCCGTGGGACAAGCTCGGACACATTGAGTACACCCGATACATGTATCATAAATCTTTACTGAATGCGACATTGGATCTATCCATTTTTGAACGTGATAAAGTTTCAATCTAGTAAATTGATAAATGAATTATATATTTAAATACTAGGACTAGATGAATCGATGAGTTTCCCGAGTTTTTTTATTAATCTACTTATGGAATGGATTGACAGTGCCAAACTACTTTGATCTCTTATCTTTGTGATAACAGGAGCCTACCTTAAGTAGCCAACATGCTAATTTGAATTTATTTATGAAAATTCTAAGTTATATGATAATATTACTTAAATTACTTATTCAACAAGTTCGATTGATTTATACGAGTTGATTTTCTGTTACGATAAATTGATGAAACAATAGCGAGTCCAATAGCGGCTTCAGCAGCTGCAATAGCTATAACAAAAATGGAGAAAATGGCTCCTTTTAATTGACGACTATCAAAAAAATCAGAAAATGTTACAAAATTGAGATTAACCGCATTTAATATAAGTTCAAGACACATAAGAGCCCTAACCATATTTCGACTTGTAATCAATCCATATAGACCGACAGAAAATAAAAAGGCACTCAAAACAAGTACATGTTCGAGCATCATTAACTAACTCCTTATCAATCTCGATTCATTTCAATATGAACAACAATTTAACCAATTGGATTTACTAGTTGACTAGAATATAAAATAACGTAATGGAATAAAGGAATATATTGGGAATAGGTCGAACTAATAAAAAAATTCTATCTATTTTATATACAAAGTCAAATAGAAAAAGGAAATGCATGTGGTAGCTCATATTTTTCCAGTTCTAAAGAGTTATTATTGACGAGCTACAGCAATTGCGCCGATTAACGCAACTAAAAGAATTATTGAAATAAATTCAAACGGAATAAAAAAATCTGTTGATAAATGAATTCCAATTTGTTGACTATTACTTATAAGATCTTGCTCTATAATCTGGTTTGCTTTTGTAGTCCAAATAATACCGTACCATGACGTATCTGGAATAGTAGTAATTAGTGAAACAAAAATACTTGTACAGACCACGGAAGTTACTCCATCTCCCACGGTCCAAAGATGGAAATCTTTGGAATATTCTGAACCATTTATAAACATCACAGCAAAAATGATTAAAACATTGATGGCTCCTACGTAAATAAGGAGCTGCGCAGCAGCTACAAAATGGGAGTTCGATAGAATATAGAATAAAGATATACAAACAAAAACAAATCCTAACGAAAAGGCAGAATAAATGGGATTAGGAAGTAATACTACTCCCAGAGCCCCTAATATAAGACCCAATCCCAGAAAGACTAAAAGAAAATCATGTATTAGTCCAGGTAAATCCATTATATATAAAAAAAGAGATAAATAAATCAAAATCTTTCATAACTTTATTGACCCGGTCAGGAAAAAAGAGGTAACTCTACTTTTTATAATAGTTGTAAAAAAAATTCTATTTTTCTGGATATGTAGATATAGTTATTGGCCTAATCTCTTGAAAGAGTAATTTGAATCTAAATATTTTCAATTTCAAATCCTCAATATAGACATAGAAATATTTTCT